ATAGAAAATTCCTAAATACCTATAGTATAAGGTTTCCCATTACTGGCTTCGGAATAGAAACTGAAGATCTTGGTAAAGTGTGAGTTGGCGGGTCCTAATAATTCATGAAAGGAATTATCACATTCCCACAATTCAATTAGATACAAAATTTAGAAACCCCTTTTCATGAAAAGGGGTTTTTTTTTCTAATCCTTTCATTTCAGGTAATTGCTTGGTCGTACAGTGGTAGATAGTATTCGATGAAAGAAACAGAACAAATAATAATTGGAACAATTATCAATATTCGTGATGCAACCATTGCTGCATTAGATCCAAAGGTTCCTTCTTAACCTAGCTACAAGGAAGGGACTGAACTCTATGATATGCAAAGACAGAGTGTGAAACCTAAAATAAAAGGATAATAGCAATTGCTAGTTTTAGAATTGAGTTGGGCTCGAAATAAAGGTTTTATTTCTTCGAGAGATCATGGGATACTTTTATTTTTCTTCTCATTCGAAATATTATGTGCAATTAACCAACCTACTACTGAATGAATCTAATGATTAAAAAAGTAAAAGCGTTATCCGGCTGTTTGTTCCAAAATAGATTAGATAAATTGAAAAAGAAACGAAATGATCAAAATAAAAAAAAAAATGGAATTTTAAAATCCAATTCTTTTATTCCATAGTTACTCAAAGAGAACTTCATTTTTGATTGAAGTTACAAGACACAGTTCTTATTTACTTGACTCACGGGTTGCTTACTGAATCCGTTGATTCGGAATCACGGGATCCGTAGATGTTACAGATGACGAATCCATCTTTTTTTTTTTCTACCCCTTTACTCTCTCTTTTTTAGTGCCAATGGCTGATGAATCAAGAACGTTCAATTGGAACGGATTCTGTCAATTAGTATTTTTTCTTGTCATTGGATCTCGCAAAAATGGAAACTTAGGTAAGTGCTTTATAAACATATGTATAAAAAAGAACATATATCATTTAGCCCCTCCATGACTACTATAACTAGTTATTTCGGTTTTCTACTGGCTGCTTCAACTATAACCCCAGCTCTATTGATTGGTCTGAGCAAGATACGACTTATTTGAAATTCAAATTAATTGAATGAACAATTCATAAAAATGAGTATTTCTGTGAGATTCCCGATATTCTATGTTCTTTCCCGTGTCAATTGCCAATTCTTGGTTATTGAGATTCATGGGCGATTCGGATTAATATTTAGAGATAGATATTACCTCTCTTTTTCTCTTCTTTCAAACAAATTTAAATGATTGAAGTTTTTCTATTTGGAATTGTGTTAGGTCTAATTCCTATTACCTTGGCCGGATTATTCGTAACTGCATATTTACAATACAGACGCGGCGATCAGTTGGACCTTTAATTGAGTAACATCTCTTTTTTTGATTGACCTCCTCTTGAATTTCCAGGAGGTCAAATTAAGGTTGCAGTTCAAGTTAGTGAAGTTATTTTATTGTGATTCGACATTAAAAGAATCACGCTCTGTAGGATTTGAACCTACGACATCGGGTTTTGGAGACCCACGTTCTACCGAACTGAACTAAGAGCGCTTTATTATGATGGGAGATACGAATGTCAAGAAAAGGATTCTTTTCGTACCCCCAATCCATCTTGTATGTATAGTATCATAAAATGATAGATTATGTCCAATTTGAATCGATCTCAATTGACCCCTCGTTACTGTCCATAGGAGAGGTAAGAGGTAATAGGTAGGGATGACAGGATTTGAACCCGTGACATTTTGTACCCAAAACAAACGCGCTACCAAGCTGCGCTACATCCCTTTCATTTGTTGTACAGTGCCATTGTAGGGAATCCCTGTCTTGTTTTCCACATCGTAATTTCCTCTATCTATATAGAATTTCTTTTTCCTTTCCATTCCTTCGATCTTATATAAAAAAGAAAAGAATTATATACATACCTAACATATAAAGGAATGAATATTTATCAGTAATGCTCAGGAAGAAGTGTTTATCTTTTTCAGTTTCAGGGACAGGTGGATCTCATCTACCGGATCATTGTATATATCCATTTTAGTTAGGGATTCCCCGTACAAATACAAATGATCTTTAACTACATATGCATCTGATCATATATATATTACAATATAGAATAAAGTCAATAAAGTTAAAGAAAAAGAAGGAGGATTTTCAATGCGAGATATAAAAACATATCTCTCCACGGCACCTGTACTAGCTACTCTATGGTTCGGGTCTTTGGCGGGTCTATTGATAGAGATTAATCGTTTATTCCCAGATGCGTTGACATTCCCCTTTTTCTCATTCTAGTTATTGACATGGGAAGAGATGAAGAAGATTAGAGATACAATAAATTATCTGTGACTAATCCCCCTCTTTTTTTTTTTTTTAGTTGTTTAGGAAAGAAAGAGAAAGAATAAAAATGGATTGAACCTCATCGAAACTGGGGTTCAGGATAGAATTCATTTTATATAAGGAGAACAGAAATAGAAGTGTGGGTCGAGGGCAGGCTGTTCAAGATCATACAAGATAGTAAATGAAATACTGAGATTAGGAATAATTGATAGTTAGAAATAATTGTATTACTTAATAATTTTATGACTCTATTGATTGCAACGAAATCCTTCATAATTGAATTGATTTCGAGTTAGCAACTTTTCGTTTCATTCCTTTCTTCTTCTCGGCTTCTGTTCGAATCGAAAATAGAAGAATTGAGTGAATCCAAAATCCAAAGGAGGTTCATGGCTAAGGGTAAACATGTCAGAGTAGTAGTTATTTTGGAATGTACCAGTTGTGTCCGAAATGGTTTGAATAAAGAATCGCGGGGCATTTCCAGATATATTACTCAAAAGAATCGACACAATACACCTAGTCAATTGGACTTGAAAAAATTCTGCCCTTATTGTTACAAGCATACGATTCATGGGGAGATAAAGAAATAAATCGAACGGAACGCGTGTGTCACTCTTCCAAGGAAGAGGAAGAAATTACATATATATATATACAAATAAAATCCTATTTCGATACAAATAAAATCCTATTTCGGTCGGATCCGAAATGAATGAATAAATGGGATTTTAGAAATAAGAAAGAAATCATGGATAAACCCAAGCGGCCCTTTCGTAAATCTAAGCGATCTTTTCATAGGCGTTTGCCCCCAATTGGATCGGGGGATCGAATTGATTATAGAAACATGAGTTTAATTAGTCAATTTATTAGTGAACAAGGAAAAATATTATCTAGACGAGTGAATAGATTAACCTTGAAACAACAACGATTAATTACTATTGCTATAAAACAAGCTCGTATTTTATCTTCGTTACCTTTTCTTAATAATGAGAAACAATTTGAGAGAACCGAGTCGATCCCTAGAACTACAGGTCCTAGAACCAGAAATAAATAAGCCTATTCCTCAATCGAATCAAAACTCTAATTGGAACTCAGATTGATGTTTTGTTCGAAAAAGCCGCGAGATTGTTGCACCGTAATAATAATAAAAAAAGAATGGGGGAAGAAGAAATCTTTTTTTTTTTTTTTTATTGAAAGGTGTTCGTTCATTCCTACTACTTATCTTATCATATGAATTTCTACTATACCCTCCCGGAGTTCATTCTCCGGGGAACTCCGTTTAAAGCATTCCGGTGAATTCCTTCCAATCTCCTTATTTGATGATCTCATTGGAAATCGTGTCAAGACAATTCCTATTTGATATAGCTATTTGTGCAGGTATTTTACGATTAAGAAGCAACTGCCTCTTGTACAGATCAAGTATTAATCGACTATAACTACGGGATCCCCTATTCTCACGAGTTACTGCATTTATCCGAGTGATCCACAAGCGACGAAAACTTCTCTTTCGCCTGCCTCTATCCCGATGAGTGGAAACCAAAGCTCTCATTTTCTGTTGAATAGTAGTTCGAGTAAGTCTTGAATGAGCCTCTCGAAAGGTTGATGCAAATAAACGAATTTTTGTTCTACGTCTCCAAGCTCTATATCTTCTTCTAACTCTGGTCATTGAATCAAATGAAACTTTGATGAATAACTAATTGATTTCTTTCAGTCATTCTTTTCCCCTCTCCTGGTTTATTAATAACAAAACGGATTCTTCCGATGTATAAAATACAAATTCCAATGGCTTTTGCTACTATAACCTTCCCAACCACGATTTTTTTATTTCTTCCAGGCATTTCACCTCAAAAAAAAAAAAAAGAAATTGTACCGATGTTAGGTATAAAAAAAATCAAAGTAGGTATAAAATAATATAGTAAATAGTGGTTTCCATCGTTTCTATGGTTACTTCTTAAACGGTGAGGTCCTCTCTATACACCGGAGCCCCTTTCCTCATTTAATCAATGTTATTGGTAACTTGTACAGTTCACACTCTTTGGCTCTACCCATGAATTATCCAGTAATAGGTCTTTTTACAATGAGATCTATCCATACAGTGACGGCATTTAATTATGAAGGTTGAATAGGTAGCTGACCCTGTTAGTCCGTTCTTGCAAGAGTAGGAGCATAATCTTTCTGCTTTTTAAATATAATATCATTTTCCCCGCTTAATGGATAACCATTTGCTACCAATGGGAAATTGCTTTTCATCTCAAATCGAGATGATTGGATTTGCACCAATGGAAACCATAAATTCCATACACAATAGCGGTAGCGGTATATGAGAGATCTTTATTTTTAGATAATGAATAGAGTTCTTCTATTCTATCTTATTCATGGGTACGGGCCATTGATACTGTAAAAATGGTCTCATTTGTTCTAGCTCATGATCTGAACGAGTCGCACATACACCCTAGTACATGTTCCTCGACGCTGAGGACATCCTCGAAGAGCAGGGGATTTCGTGACATTTCTTATTGGCTGTCTTATGTTTCTAATAAGTTGTTTAATAGTTGGCATGCTGAATCATATACAGAATGGGTTGGTTTAGATCGATCCTAACCAGATGATTATCAATTATTTCCATTTAATATTTTATTCAGGTAAGAAGATAAAAGATCAAATAATGGTTCATTCAAATTATGATTCGAAATGGAATCAAAGATTTATGTCAAATCCCCGGTATTTTCGACCGCTACAAGATCAATAATGCCATGATCTTGGGCTTCTGTTGCTGACATAAAAACATCCCTTTCCATGTCTTCGGATACAACCCATAAAGGATTGCCCGTTCTTTGTACATAAACCCTTGTGAGGGTTTCGCGGAGTTTTAGTAGTTCTTTCGCTTCCAGGATAAATTCTCCTGTGGGTGCCTCATAAAAAGAACTAGCAGGTTGATGGATCATAACCCTGATGATATAACATAATGAATGATTCCTCTACCTCGCATGATTGGGGGAAGGGATAAAGAATAACAAGCGGGGAGAAAAAAAAAAAAATAGAATTGAACAACCGTACAGGCATTTTTTGTGCATTGCATACGGCTCTGCAATGGAATTTCTTTTTCTCTTCTTTCGTCGAAGAAAGAGACAAGTCGAATCCATCAGACCCGGATCGTTGAATGATCCATTTACCATCCTTCCTTTCGGAGTAATCAAAAATACTATGATGGTTCCGTTGCTTTATATATTTATCTCGTTTGTGATTCAGCAATCCCAAAGTTTCTTTCTAATCCGATCAAATCAAAATTAAGTAAAAAATGATCTTTTTTCACACTCTTTCATAACATAAATATTGGATGGAAAGAGACTTCTGGTGTGGAAGCAAAAAGGTTTGTGACGCTGAAACGGACCCCGATACATAAGATCAAATCGGAAATAACCTTTTTTTCATACTACTATCCCGATACATAATCTCATATTATATTATGAAAAAAAAAAATAATAATAATAGTTTGCTCATATCGAACTTGAAATGCCATGCTATTATGACTTAATTATTTTATTCATATTCCATATGGCGAAGGCATAGTCTTTTTTTTTTTTTTTTCTCAAATCAAAAAACTCATTGGCGCCAAGCGTGAGGGAATGCTAAACGTTTGGTAATTTCTCCTCCGACCAGGATGAAAGATCCCATTGAAGCGGCTAATCCCATGCATATTGTATGCACATCTGGTGGCACAAATTGCATAGTATCATAAATAGCTATTCCTGGGATTACCCATCCGCCGGGAGAATTTATAAACAAATAAAGATCTTTGGTATCATCTTCTATGCTGAGATATACCATGAGACCAACAAGTTGATTCGAGATCTCGCTATCAACTTGTTGGCCTAAAAAAAGTAATCTTTCTCGATGAAGTCGGTTGATTAGGACAAAATTGTATTCCTTAGGAACCGTACACGCACCTTTGGATGCATACGGTTCAAAAAATCAAAATTGAGAAAAAAAAAAAGAAATGTGTCGATTCCAGCCCTATTTCTTTTTTCGTAGCAGGCTTTTTCCTAATGAAGGGGCTTTTTCTTTCATTTTCAAGAAACACGAGTTTTGACTTGCTTCCCTATCTATATAAAAAAGAATTCACTGAACTTATCGAACTAACCTCTCATTGATGTATTGTTTCATCGAGATCCAAATCACTATGTCATTTTCTTGTTCCCGAATGGGCCTCTTCAACTCTTTTAGGTTTATGCTCTACTCCGGGTAAAGGTCTGCCCGAATTCCATTTGTACATATAGGACAAATGATTCCAGTACCACTTCTTTTTGCTACGACTTTCTTCTTTTTCAATTTGTTTTATGCCTTCCACAAAATATTCGATGTATTCACCATATTATTCCATTCCATTGATTGGCGAGATCACTCATATGGTATAAAGAAATCATTTAGGATAGGGTGGGAATCATACATAGATTCCCGATTTGGTATTTTCTGAACGGAGCCTGTATACTTCATTTTATTGGTCCAAGCCAACCATAAATTCTTTTAATTGATAATATGGATCCCCCAACCAAAAATAAATTGATCTAATTGCACTTCACGCTTCGAATTATTGATGGTTCAATCAATCTTTCTTGGGCGAAATAGAGGATATCTCGATCGGGGGAGAAAACGGGGAAATCCCATATGACCCAATATGTCTGACAAGTCACACTATACGTCAACCCAAACTGCATCTTCCTCTCCAGGACTCCGGAAAGGTACTTTTGGAACACCAATGGGCATTAAATGAAAGAAAAAGGAGTTAAGTACTCTATTTCACTTTGATGTGGAAACGTAATAAACAATATAAACAATGGGTTTATTGTCTTCATAATATTGTCATTTATCGTATTTTATCGATCGATTGGAAGATTCATGGAGGAAGACGGAATAAAGGAAAATTCTTACGAACGGATCGTTCGAATGATAAACAAGTATCTATAAATTCGCTCACAAAAAATAGGACTAATCGCCCCATTGCGTATTGGTACTTATTGGGTATAGAATAGATCTGCTTCTTTTTGTTCCTACGAGCAGAAGTTCCATTATTACCAACGTAACAGAATAAATATTAACCCTTGTTTCGAGATAATCCAACGAAAAGGTGAGGTCCATAGCATAGTTATTTCCAATGCGATAAAGTGACATAGTGTCTATTTTTTTTTTTGAGAAAGGGGTATTTCCATGGGTTTGCCTTGGTATCGTGTTCATACCGTCGTATTGAATGATCCTGGTCGGCTGCTTTCTGTCCATATAATGCATACCGCTCTAGTTTCTGGTTGGGCCGGTTCGATGGCTCTATACGAATTAGCAGTTTTTGATCCTTCTGACCCCGTTCTTGATCCAATGTGGAGACAAGGTATGTTCGTTATACCCTTCATGACTCGTTTAGGAATAACCAACTCATGGGGCGGTTGGAGTATCACAGGAGGAACTATAACGAATCCGGGTATTTGGAGTTACGAGGGTGTGGCCGGGGCACATATTGTGTTTTCTGGCTTGTGCTTCTTAGCAGCTATCTGGCATTGGGTGTATTGGGACCTAGAAATATTCTGTGATGAACGTACGGGAAAACCCTCTTTGGATTTGCCCAAGATCTTTGGAATTCATTTATTTCTCTCAGGGGTGGCTTGCTTTGGGTTTGGCGCATTTCATGTAACAGGCTTGTATGGTCCTGGAATATGGGTGTCCGATCCTTATGGCCTAACCGGAAAAGTACAATCTGTAAATCCAGCATGGGGCGCGGAAGGTTTTGATCCTTTTGTTCCGGGAGGAATAGCCTCTCATCATATTGCAGCAGGTACATTGGGCATATTAGCGGGTCTATTCCATCTTAGTGTCCGCCCACCCCAACGTCTATACAAAGGATTACGTATGGGCAATATTGAAACTGTCCTTTCCAGTAGTATCGCTGCTGTCTTTTTTGCAGCTTTCGTTGTTGCTGGGACTATGTGGTATGGTTCAGCAACTACCCCGATCGAATTATTTGGTCCCACTCGTTATCAGTGGGATCAGGGATACTTCCAGCAAGAAATATATCGAAGAGTTGGCGCCGGTCTAGCCGAGAATCTGAGTTTATCGGAAGCTTGGTCTAAAATTCCTGAAAAATTAGCTTTCTATGATTACATCGGTAATAATCCGGCGAAAGGTGGATTATTCAGAGCAGGCTCAATGGACAACGGGGATGGAATAGCTGTTGGATGGTTAGGACACCCTATTTTTAGAGATAAAGAAGGGCATGAACTTTTTGTACGTCGTATGCCTACTTTTTTTGAAACATTTCCAGTAGTTTTGGTAGACGGAGACGGAATTGTTAGAGCCGATGTTCCTTTTAGAAGGGCAGAATCGAAGTATAGTGTCGAACAAGTGGGTGTAACTGTTGAGTTCTATGGTGGCGAACTCAATGGAGTCAGCTATAGCGATCCTGCTACTGTGAAAAAATATGCTAGACGTGCCCAATTGGGTGAAATTTTTGAATTAGATCGTGCTACTTTGAAATCCGATGGTGTTTTTCGGAGCAGTCCAAGGGGTTGGTTCACTTTTGGACATGCTACGTTTGCTTTGCTCTTCTTTTTCGGACACATTTGGCATGGTGCTAGAACCTTGTTCAGAGATGTTTTTGCTGGTATTGACCCAGATTTGGATGCTCAAGTGGAATTTGGAGCATTCCAAAAACTTGGAGATCCAACTACAAGGAGACAGGTAGTCTGATACAACATTGCTATGGTATCTTTCGCCTCTATATTTGATTTTTTTATTTGACAGAAGGTACCGTAGAAATATTGATTTTCATCATCGCCTTTCTTTGCTCTTGTCCTTTCTTTATCTGGGAAATGATCCCAAATGAACAGGTGTGGAAGCTATAATTGTAAACCACGATCGAATCTATGGAAGCATTGGTTTATACATTCCTGTTAGTATCGACTTTAGGGATAATCTTTTTCGCTATATTTTTTCGAGAACCGCCTAAGGTCCCGACTAAAAAGATGAAATGATTTTTCATTATCTTAATTGAAGTAATGAGTCCCCCATATGGGGGACTCATTACTTCAATTAGTCCCCGTGTTCCTCGAATGGATCTCTTAGTTGTTGAGAGGGTTGCCCAAAAGCGGTATATAAGGCGTACCCTGTAAAGCTTACAAGTGAACCAGATATGGAGATGGCGACTAAGGTTGCTGTTTCCATTATTAGAAATTTCAAGACCGCGATGGATCTATGCTACGATAAGATCGTTTATTTAAAACGGAATAGTATACAAAGTCAACAGATCTCAACCAATGAAATAGTATTTATGGCTACACAAACCGTTGAGGGTAGTTCTAGATCTGGGCCAAGACGAACTATTGTAGGGGATTTATTGAAACCATTGAATTCGGAATATGGTAAAGTGGCTCCTGGATGGGGAACCACCCCATTTATGGGTGTCGCAATGGCTCTATTTGCAATATTCCTATCTATTATTTTGGAGATTTATAATTCTTCCGTTTTACTGGATGGGATTTCAATGAGTTAGGTCCATAAGGCTTTTCAATCAAAAATGAATCACTTAGGACTCAGATTTATAGTCCATTCTGGTAGTTCGACCGTGGAATTCCGTTGTTTCGGTATTTCCGGAATATGAGTGTGCGACTTGTTATA